TATTCCTATGGAGCATCCAGTAACAAGAAGATTAAATCGTAAATATTGACAAATTCTTGCTTTGCGTGGTCTAAGTAAATAAAAATAAATCTGCTTATACAATTTAATCTATATCGAATTTAAATATCAGAATAGCTGATATAGTCATCATTCAATGGGTCAGGTCCACTTACTTTTTCTTTATTTAGAATTTGATAGTGGGTGTTATAAGAACATTGGAGAAATAAGAACACCTTGGTTTGTCGATTAATAATAGGAATTGTATATATAGAGTATTATAGAATATTTCTGTTATGTCCCAGGACAAAAAATTTGTGAATAATGAGACATGAGGAGGACTACTATGTCACTACAGGTGGACTACTCCTAATACGTGCAATTATTCATTTTGCTAATCAATAAATGTTCAACTTCCTAACTCAAAGTCAGAATAATAAGAATTCGTTATAATGGTGGTTATCCTTTTCTTTTTAGAAAAAATAATAGAGATATTTTCCGCTGAAAAACGAAGGCTAAAACTTGAGTTTAGTGGAAAAAAAAGCCCTTTATCAGATTTGAACCGATGACTTACGCCTTACCATGGCGTTACTCTACCACTGAGTTAAAAGGGCCGTTTTATTCAATTCATGAATTAGCCATTTTTTTTTTTCATTATGAGTCTACTGCATATATGTATATATGTACTATATGTACATAATATATACGTATATGCATAGGAGTTCACTCAGGAACAATAAATTGGATTTACTCCAAAATAAGATTATTATTTTGAATTTTTGAAAAAAATTCTAAAAAATCATAACATAAAAGAAAGTAGGAAAGATTTTTTGGATCTAGTCATACCATTAGACTATATTGACAATTCCAAAAAACTGCTCATACTATTATCATAGTATGATGATGGTCGGGCGTATATGCCCCTATCGTCTAGTGGTTCAGGACATCTCTCTTTCAAGGAGGCAGCGGGGATTCGACTTCCCCTGGGGGTAGGGTACTATGAAAGGAAGTTGATCATAGATTATCGATAAGCCTAGAATGAATTCTTCCTGGGTCGATGCCCGAGTGGTTAATGGGGACGGACTGTAAATTCGTTGGCAATATGTCTACGCTGGTTCAAATCCAGCTCGGCCCAATAATTCACCGCTCCATGAATATGATATAACCAATTTGTCTTCCATAAATGGAAATGCCTAATCCGTAGAAATAAAGAGAAAGAATCAATTTTTTTTCTCTATCCCTATTTTTCTCTTTCTGATCTTTCTAAGGATCTAATTCATGATACTTTACTTAATTAAGTAAAGTATCATGAAAAGCAAACAAAAAAGTTTAGTTCTTTTTTCTGATTGATTATCCACTTTTGGCCGTAAAATAATTATTGGTTACTAGTAATCTGTGTCACTCTCACTATAGCCCATATTATATGTGGATATGATATCAGTATATCATTCCTGTCTTTCTTACAATACGACGACTAGGACTAGAATGTTCTTATGATTACATTAAGAATATGTAAGATTAAGAATATGTATGCCATACACTTCGCTGGGATTGTAGTTCAATTGGTCAGAGCACCGCCCTGTCAAGGCGGAAGCTGCGGGTTCGAGCCCCGTCAGTCCCGAACTAGGATCCGGTGAATTTATCAATTTATCTCTCTCTTTTCACGGAAAAGGGGGACAGGAAGCAAGATCTAATCCCCAGTGGGGATCCTTATTTCTTTTGTTTTTTATTTCGCATTTATCATCACACAAATATGGATACGGGAATTTCAAATCTTTCCACTACTCCCGATTGATAAAGGAGAGACATATCATATGTACATTAGTACAATTGGTGGTATTACTATATTCAGTATTTTTAGAGATACCATCCTCGTCTTACTTTCTTTTTCGATTGTTCTTGATCGGAGTAGAGTGATCCTATTTTACCGGGAGTACATACAAAAATGGTATTCGTTTATTGTACGATGGACAATGAACTTAACATAATTACCCCGACAGAGTACTTTTCAGGTTAAACCACACCTTTTCTAGTTCTGACTTTGTTTGTGTATCCTCAATGACTAATTGTAAACAATCTATCTCATTCTCATTCAAATTGCAGACATCATTTTTGATGTATGCATTCCAGTACAAATAAATACAAGAAAGAGGATACTAATAAAATAAAAGAAAAGACCGAGCAAGGACCCTTTTCAGTAAATTTGTTGGAATATTTGATCTTTTTTATTTAATCCCTTTTTTTCCATCTCACCTCGTTTGGGTCTGTGTGTGACCCATAGAATACCGGTCATATAATACCTCATAATTGTAAGTATAATACACAGGAAGGAGAGTTGTATAAGATAAGGAAGACAGTAGGTTATAGAAAAGAAAAAGTGGAAGAGGATGAAAAATCCAATGGGATTCCTGATCCAATAAAAAATCCCATTTCGTAATTAGTATGGATAAAGGATCTTCCCATGTTATACTATTCAATTCTCGACGATGAATCGATTTGATAGATCAGATATTGTTATTCATAATATTGATCCTATTCAGTATCATCAGGATCAATTCATCCCAATGAATTTACAGGAGTTAAATTTCTCATCTCTATGGGATTACATCCCGAGTTATTGCGAAGAAAAAAATAAATAAATAATGAAATTATGGAAGTCAATATTCTCGCATTTATTGCTACTGCACTGTTCATTCTAGTTCCTACTGCTTTTTTACTTATTATCTACGTAAAAACAGTCAGTCAAAATGATTAATTTGAATCTGAATTATTAGTTCTTATCAATCCTTTTTTCAATGATTGAAGAAATGAAAGAAAGGGATTAAAAGAAAATTCCAAGTCTTAAATGAAATGATCTGGTTGGAATCATAAAGTGTGGTAGAAAGGACTATATATAGTCCTTTCTACCACACTTTAGAGTATTTTATATTATCTAATATTGTATACAATGATATTATCATATAAAGTTGTATTGTATACAGATATAGACTTTATCTAAATGGAGGGTTTATATAGATCAATTTACAATATGTATGTATATGATGTATTAGATGTACATCTAATCTAAATAGTAGACTAGTACATCGAAATAGCAGTCTAATTCTATTTCTTTTTTTCGCTACATCCACTCGATTTCGATCAACCCAAAATAATCGAAGGCCAATTCTTCTAATTCCTAGGTTTCTTATAATTTTATATATAGGTTCCGGGATCCATCAAAAGAATCAATAGAGGAAGAATAGTATATTCCTATACTATAGCAAAAGAAAACAAAACCAAGGAATTTTTTTGATTTCCCATCCCAAGAAGTCATTGATTGAGCCATTAACAGATCATTTACGAAGTTCTATGGTAACTTCTTCAGATTTTGAAAGGAAGTAGATTAGTAAAGGGGACTCGGACCATTTTTCATGCTTAAACATGACATGAGTCAAAAAAGCATAAAAAAATCTCTAGGAGTCTAAAATGTTAAATGTATGATATGTGGTGGATCACTCAGCGGAAGAAAGATCTAATTTTATTATGTGTAGAACCTCTTTGGACAACCACTAGTCACTTCCAGTAGAAAGTAAGTATCGTCGTAATCTAATAGCAGAACGATTTGTTCTTAGAACAGTGAAAGTAAAGAAAGAGAGAAACAAATAAAGAAAAAACTAGGGATTGGTTTTTTCTCGTTGTAATATCCATAATTCTGGTAAGAACAGGTTTATCCAAACAGAATATTTAGGAGGAATTCGGTTGGAAAAAATTTCCTATCATGCGTAGATTTGAGTTTTGAAATACAACTAAACTATAGGAATCATTCGTTGTTTGATCGAATGGTTATTATTCATTATTGTCTTTCCAGTATAATTTTGAAAGAGAGACAAGCTTTTTAAAAATAAAGCTTCGAAAAACGATCAATGCAAAATGATCAATTAAACAATTGATACAATTCGATTACTCAATCGATTACTCAATTGATTACTCAATCAATTATTAATATACCTAGAGTCCACTCCTTCCCCATACTACGAGTGAAAGGGAAAATGTAAAGACTACCATTAAAGCAGCCCAAGCGAGACTTACTATATCCATGTGAATTATATCTCCTATTTCTATGAAGGAATTATTCCATTATTGATCAATAATCATAGTAGAATCAATGGCGCAGAGTCAAAATAGGATTCTGACTTAAGGCTATTGATGAACCAATTCAATGAATCCACTCGTAACAGATTCTTTATAGGATTTCTGGTAGAATTGGGAAGTATTAAGTAAAAATATGATACACACACCTTTTCCTTGCAAATTGCAAAGTAATGCTCCTAATGGAACATGTGGGAATAGTAAGACCTATTGTTTGTTTTGTTACCTTTCTTTCATAAGCAAAAATAAAAAAAAAAAATATACCATCAAGATAGATAACTATCTATTGGATACCTACATTTCCTATTTGATCTAAGCCTTACTGTCTTTCTTTCTGTGAAAGAATGGGGAGACATCACTACCATTATTACATACATTTTTTTTGTAATCTCCTTACACGACCAAAGAAATCTTTTTTTTTTTTTACTTTGACTCTGTTATTCTATAAGATAAGAGCCGACCAACCATCCTGATTGAATGTTTGAGTACTCGGAGTCTCTCGTAAGTATGGATACAAAGTATCTTCAGTCCTTTCCACAACTCCTAAATTGATTTCCCATCAGTCTATCCAATCTAATTCCAGACAGAGTCAGTAGACCCTACGTTAGTGTGGGTAGTGTAAGATAATTAGGAAGTCTTGATAGTCTTTCGTATAATCTTTTCTTCAATCCTAGGAGCAAAAATGGAATGTCCTTTAGGAACCTTTGGATACCAAGATTTCTGACCTCTTACTTTCGTAGTTCTGGAATTAATAAGTAAGCCTTACCTCATCCCTATTGGTATATCTGTTTGGGCCGCTACCCAGAACCCAAACAGAACCCGATTTTGAGAAAACAACTTACAGTCTTTTATAGAACTATGTATTCTATAAATCA